AGGTAGGATGGCCGAGGGTTTAGGCGGCGGATTGTAGCTCCGTGAACAGAGGTTTAAGTCCTCTTCTTACCACAGTCCCGTGGTGTAAAGCACATTAGATTGCAAGTCTGAAAGAGCAGAATAATAGCCTGCCGGGGCTTTCCCCGCCTTTCTCCGAGACGGCGGGGAAAAGTAGATGAATGCTCGCTGGTTTGAGCGCTTAGCTGTTAACTAAGAGTTTGTAGGATCGAGGCCTTCTCATCTAGAAAGGCTTTAGCTTAATTAAAGTGTCTGGGTTGCATTCAGAAGATGTGGGATAAAGTCCTGCAAGTCTTATTCAGGGACTAGGAGATTTTCACTCCTGCTAAGGGCTTTGAAGGCCCTTGGTCTAGATTCTATCCTAAGTCTCTAATGGGTTAGTGTCAGAATTGCTGGAGTTAAGGGTAGAAGTATTAGGGTTGCGATTGTAGTGGTGGCTAGGAGAAGGGTTGATTGAGTATTTGGGAGACGTCAGGGAGTTGAGGAATAGTTTGTATTTGGAGAAATTGTTAGGGTTATGGTGTAGCATAGGCGGAGGTAAAAGTAAAGGCTAAGAAGGGCGCTTAGGGCTGCGAGGGTTGCAATAAGTGGGAGTCCTTGTTTTGTTAATTCTTGTAAAATTAGTCATTTTGGTATAAATCCTGTTAGGGGTGGTAGGCCCCCTAGAGAGAGTAGGACTAGTGCAGTGGTTGTTGCTAGTATGGGGCTTTTAGATCAGGATAGTGCGAGGGTATTAATTTTTGTTGTTGTGGTTATTTTGAATGTTAGGAAGGCTGCGGAGGTTATAATAATGTAAATGCCTAGGGTGAGAAGGGTAAGTTGGGGTGCAAATTGAATAATAATAATTATTCAGCCCAGGTGTGCGATTGATGAATAGGCCAAAATTTTTCGTAGTTGGGTTTGGTTTAGTCCTCCTCATCCTCCAATAAGGGTGGAGGAGATGCCTAGGGCCGTTATTAGATAGGGGTTTGTAGTGTGGGTCATTTGAATAAGTAGTGCAAAGGGGGCAAGTTTTTGTCATGTAGATAAAATTAGTCCGGTAGTTAAGTCTAGACCTTGTAGGACTTCTGGAAGTCAAAAGTGCAGGGGGGCCAGTCCAATTTTTAGTGCTAGGCCTATTATTGCTATTGTAGCTGCGAGGGGGTGAGAAAGGTGTGTAATGCTTCATTCTCCGGTAAGTCAGGCGTTGGTGGTGCTAGCAAATAAAATTGTGGCGGCTGCTGTTGCTTGTGTAAGAAAATATTTGGTAGTGGCTTCTACTGCTCGGGGATGATGGTGTTGGGCTATGAGGGGAATAATGGCTAGTGTATTAATTTCGAGGCCTATTCAGGCTAGAAGTCAATGTGAGCTGGCAAAGGTAAGAGTTGTGCCTAGGCCTAAGCTAAACAGGAATATGGCGAGTACGTAAGGGTTCATTAGCAAGGGAAGGAGTTTAACCAACATTTTTGGGGTATGGGCCCAAAAGCTTAATTAGCTGACCTTGCTAGAAAGTGGTGTAAAGGAAGCACCTGGAGTTTTGATCTCTTGAGTATGGGTTCAAGTCCCTTCTTTCTAGGAGCTGGGAGGATTTTAGCCTCCATGAGTCACTCTATCAAAGTGGTCCTTGGGCATTCGGGCACAGCTCCTTATAATATTATAGTTGTGGCGGGAGTCCTGCAAATGCAATAGGGAGGGCAATATGTCATAAGATTAGGGCTAAAGTAAGAGGGAGGAAGTTTTTTCATACTAGATGTATGAGTTGGTCATATCGGAAACGGGGGTAGGAGGCTCGTACTCAGAGAAATAGCATGGATAGGAGTGCGGCTTTTGTTATTAGATTTATGGAGGTTAATTCTGGAAGGGTTGGGATGTGGGAGGCTCCTAAAAATAGGATGGCTGAGAGGGTATTTATTAGGAGAATATTAGCGTATTCAGCAAGGAAAAATAGGGCGAAGGGGCCTCCTGCATATTCTACGTTAAAACCAGACACTAGTTCTGACTCTCCTTCAGTTAGATCAAATGGGGCTCGATTTGTTTCTGCGAGGGTTGAGACATATCATATCGCGGCTAGGGGTCATGCGGGCAGGAGGAGTCATACGGATTCTTGAGTTACGTTAAATATTTGTAGAGTAAAACCTCCTGTAAAGAGAATGATGGAAAGTAGAATAAGTCCAAGACTAACTTCATAGGAAATAGTCTGGGCGACAGCTCGTAGGGCCCCAATAAGTGCATATTTTGAATTGGATGCTCATCCGGAGCCTAAAATAGAATAGACAGCTAGGCTTGAGAGGGCTATAATGAAGAGGATCCCTAAGTTGAGGTCAGTAACTGGGTAGGGGATGGGTATTGGTGCCCATAATACTAAAGCCAGGGTTAAGGCTAGGACTGGTGTGGCCAAAAATAGAAAAGGGGAGGAGGTTGAGGGACGTACGGGTTCTTTAATAAAGAGTTTGACGCCATCTGCAATAGGTTGGAGGAGGCCATATGGTCCTACAACATTTGGTCCTTTTCGTAGTTGTATATAGCCTAAAATTTTTCGTTCAATTAGGGTTAAGAATGCTACTGCTAGTAGGACGGGTACAATATAGGCTAGTGGGTTAATTACATGGGTGATGAGCAGGGTTAGCATAACTAAGGAGAGGATTTGAACCTCTGGTTGAAAGGGCTTAGGCCTTTTGCAATTACCAGGCTCTGCCACCTTAGTAGGCCCTTATTTTGGGTTATTGGGTGCTTTCTTTTATTTAATTTAGTTGATTTCATTAAATTAGAATGAGGCGTACCTAGAGCATGGGCCTCACTTTTCCGGTCCTTTCGTACTAGGAAGAGTGGCTTTACAGATAGAAACTGACCTGGATTGCTCCGGTCTGAACTCAGATCACGTAGGACTTTAATCGTTGAACAAACGAACCCTTAATAGCGGCTGCACCATTAGGATGTCCTGATCCAACATCGAGGTCGTAAACCCTCTCGTCGATATGAACTCTTGGAGGGGATTGCGCTGTTATCCCTAGGGTAACTTGGTTCGTTGATCGGCCGGTAGGCCGGATCTTTTGGTCAGATGTTCTGTAGCTTAGAGATGTCTCTCTTGGTTTTAGGAGGTTGTCCCAGTCCACGTGGGGGCTTTGTTTTCCCCCGCGGTCGCCCCAACCGAAGACGTAGGCCAGTTGCCGTTTTGTTTAATTTTATTTTATTTAAGTTTTTGACACGGTTGACTTTTTGTCTTAAGCTCCAAAGGGTCTTCTCGTCTTGTATTTTTATGTCCGCTTCTGCACGGGCAGATCAATTTCATTGACCGGACGGGGGGGAGACAGTTAAGCCCTCGTTCCACCATTCATACAGGTCTTCATTTAAAAGACAAGTGATTGCGCTACCTTAGCACGGTCAAAATACCGCGGCCGTTTAACTAGTTGTCACTGGGCAGGTAGGACCTCTTATACGTTGATTTTTGCAAGAGGCGATGTTTTTGGTAAACAGGCGAGGCTTGTGTTTGCCGAGTTCCTTCCCTCTCTTTTAGTCTTTCCTTTTAAGCACTCCAGTGTGGGTTTAACGATAATTATGATGTGGGGTTTTCTTGGGTTTTTTAAAAATCACAGTGCCCTCTTATATTGGGTTCGTTAATTGTCAGTGGGGGGTCCGAGCTGACTTACACGTGGGCTAGGAGAAGGGGGTGCCTTCTTATTACTCATTTTAGCAGGGTCACTTCCATGTTGGCATGGAACGGCCTAGTAGGGGGGAGGGGCTTAGGATAATATTAGTCAGAATTAATAGATGTCTTTGTCTGCCTGAGCTTTGAACGCTTTCTATTCGGGTGGCTGCTTTTAGGCCCACTGAAGCAGAAATCTTGTTGAATGTGATCCTTAGCCTCCTGGGCAGGTTGTATCCTGGTTCAAAGGAGCTGTACCTCCTTTGATTAACTCTCATATATTTCTCGGGTTCATAATAGAACGGTGTTTGGGTGAATTGAGGAATACGAGGCTGAACTTCTATCCATTTCCTAGGCAACCAGCTATCACCAAGTTCGGTAGGTCTGTCACCTCTACCCGGAGATCTTCCCACTCTTTTGCCACAGAGACGGGTTGGTCCTATAATAGACTGTCTCGGGGTAGCTCACTTGGTTTCGGGGTCTTGAACTAAAGTTCTCTTTGCTCAGGTGTACTGGCTAAATCATGATGCAAAAGGTACGAGATTTAATCTCTGCTTTTTTGGGCTTAAATGATTTATTTCATTTCTCTTTCAGCTTTCCCTTGCGGTACTTTTTCTATTGCTTCTAGGTGCCTTTTCTGTCGCCCATACTAAGGCAGGAGAATGTTTTAGTTTAGTATTTTAGGTTTAAACAAAGTTATGAATGTTGTTAATTTAGTTCTGATAGTTGAGCTAGCTGTTTGGCTCAGAGCGATCCAACTTGCATGGATGTAGTCTCGGTGTAAGGGAGGTGCCTAACTATCTCAGCCACGCTCTGATGTTCCAAGTGCACCTTCCGGTACACTTACCATGTTACGACTTGCCTCCCCGCTTTATGATGTAGTTAGTTAATTACTTGTATTAATTGGGTGATGGGGAGAGTGACGGGCGGTGTGTGCGCGTCTCAGAGCCTGGTTCAAAAACACGCTCTGTTTGTCTTTTACTACTAAATCCACCTTCAGACACTGGTTTCATGGTGTCGTCCGTGATATTCTGTTACAGAAAATGTAGCCCATTTCTTTCCACCTCGTGAGCTACACCTCGACCTGACGTTTTGGGGGTTTGCCCATTTTGCTTACTATGGGTCCTTCACAGGGTAAGCTTACGACGGCGGTATATAGGCGGGGATAAGCAAGGGGTGGTGAGGTTTAACGGGGATTATCGGTTCTAGAACAGGCTCCTCTAGGTGGGTCTGAGACACCGTCAAGTCCTTTGGGTTTTAAGCTAGCGCTTGTAGTACCCTGGCGGATGTTGTTTGTACTTCAAACATCTGAGTTTAAGGCTAAGCATAGTGGGGTATCTAATCCCAGTTTGTTTCTTAGCTTTCGTGGCGTCGGGGGTGTTTTTAAAGCTACTTTCGTATTAGGGCTTCGTGCCTTCGGGATGCGTGTGACGGCTTGGAAGGTCTTCGGCTTTATTAGTATTATATCCCAAACCACTCTTTACGCCGTATATATCAACTAGGGTCTCTCGTATAACCGCGGTGGCTGGCACGAGTTTTACCGACCCTCTTAGTCCTAACTAAGTCAAGTTTTCACTTATGGCTTAATGTTTATTACTGCTGAATTCCCTTGGGGGTGTGGCGTAGCAAGGCGTCTTGGGCTAGTAATGAGTGCCTGATGCCGGCTCCTCGTTCCCGGGCGGGGATATGAGGGCATTCTCACAGGGATGCGGATACTTGCATGTATAAATTGGACTAAAGCTGATAGTAAAGTCAGGACCAGGCCTTTGTGCCCGTGGAACTTTCTAGGGTTCATCTTAACATCTTCAGTGTCATGCTTTAATTAAGCTACACTAGCTATAGTTATATAATATGTGATGCATGCACTAGTATCATATTATATTTTAGCATGAAAGGCTCGATCGCGTTAATTATTATGGTTGTGTGAGTCCGGGCATAGTTATAAGTGGGTACAAATGCATATTATGTGCATCACTATATATATCAACACACACTCCACTTGTTGATTACGCTGATCGAGTCTTGCCTGGTTTTTGGGGGTTTGACAGGATTATATAAGAACTCTTCGGCGTAGGGGGGTAGGGGGGTTTGTCGCGCAAAAACTAAGTGTTAGGGAGCAGGGGGGACACCTTAGATATCAGTGAAGGTAAGAGCTAAAGTGTATGCACCTGATATTACTGTATGTGGTTATTCTATAAATGCTTTTGAAGTGTTTCATTAACTTTGCGCTGGACCAAGGAAATGTACCACCTTGTCTGTCATTACTCTTAGAAAGTGACCAAGTTGTCAAGTGAAAGAGACCTAAAAAAATGAAAACCCTATGCATATAAAAGAACGCCTTGGCATGGTGGGTCATGGACAATCGATACAACACCAATAATCAAATGCCAGATATAGTTATCCGGGGGGGAATGTTTACCTAATATGGCCCTGAAATAGGAACCAGATGCCAGTAATAGTTCATATTGTGCGACCCCACGATATTTGTCCCTGACCTATCAAGGACCGTGTACATTTAGTTATAAACCAGTTGGTGGTCTCTTACTACATTAATATTGTGAGGTCCTATTTTAGTTGGGTCTTTGCAAGGAAAATGTTGTGATGGAGGTATGTGGTTTATTCGAGTAATCAAGTTTAATGGAGATATCTTGTGAGAGTAAATGTATGGGTATGTATTTTTTAGTTTTATGTTGATGGTTTTGGGTTGTAATTAAATTTATGGGGATTATTAATGTTATGTTTGATACCATTAATGTAAAATTATACATAATATGTACTACACCATATGTACTATATACATGTATGTCCTTATATCATTATGTAACATATATTTATATATGCACTTGTGGTTTTAAGGCCCTAGAATTATTGTTCAGAAAATAGTTTAGTTTAGAATACTAGCTTTGGGAGTTAGTGGTAGGAGTTAAAATCTCTTTTTTCTGGTTAGGCACTAAGGAGGATTTTAACCTCCGATCTTCGGATTACAAGACCGATGCTTTATGGTTAAGCTATTAGTGCAGGTTCAGTTGAGGACTTTGTTTTCTAGTCATCCTGCTAGGGGGTTGAGGATAAGAATAAGGGCGAAGTAGAGGATTGAGGCGATTTGGCCAATAATAATATAGGGATGTTCTACAGGTATTCCTCCGATTCAGGTTAGGATTGCTACGTCTGCTACTAGGGCTCAGAACAAAAATTGGGTTATTGGGCGGAATGTTAGTCCTTGTTGTTTAGATGTGTGGAGGAGAGGAACTAATATAAGAACGAGGATTGAAAATAGAAGAGCTAGGACTCCACCAAGTTTGTTTGGAATGGATCGGAGGATGGCGTAGGCAAATAGAAAATACCATTCTGGTTTAATGTGTGTGGGCGTGACCAGGGGGTTGGCGGGGATGAAGTTTTCTGAATCTCCTAAGAGGTTGGGGGAGAAGAGGGCTAGGGATGTTAGGGCTACTAGTATAATTAAGAAGCCCAGGAGGTCTTTGTAAGAAAAGTAGGGGTGAAATGAAATTTTGTCTGCGTCTGAGTTTAGGCCAACTGGGTTGTTGGAGCCTGTTTCATGTAGAAAAAGAGCATGTAGGGCCGTGGCTGCTACAATTGCAAAGGGTAAAAGAAAATGGAAGGCGAAGAACCGGGTTAGGGTTGCGTTGTCTACAGAGAAACCTCCTCAGATTCATTGAACTAAGGCATCTCCTACATAGGGGACGGCGGAGAGGAGGTTCGTGATGACGGTGGCTCCTCAAAAAGATATTTGTCCTCATGGAAGGACGTAGCCTACGAATGCGGTTATTATAACTAACAGTAGTAGTACTACCCCAATGTTTCAGGTTTCTTTATAGAGGTATGAGCCGTAATAGAGACCTCGGCCGATGTGCAGATAGATGCAAATGAAGAAAAAGGAAGCGCCGTTGGCGTGAATATTACGGATTAGTCATCCGTAATTTACGTCTCGGCAGATATGGGCTACAGAGGAGAATGCGGTGGAGATGTCGGAGGTATAATGTATTGCTAAAAATAATCCTGTGAGGATTTGTACAATTAGGCATAGTAGTAGAAGGGAGCCAAAGTTTCATCATGCAGAGATATTGGAGGGAGCGGGGAGGTCAATTAATGCGTCATTAGCAATTTTTAGAAGTGGGTGCGTTTTTCGTAGGCTGGCCATTAGGGGTTCTCATGGTTGAATAACAACGGTGGTTTTTCAAGTCATTGGTCTCGGTTAAAGCCCGGGTGGGAACCATGAATTATCTATTTTCTTTATTTTTATTAGGGTTGGTTATTGGTTTAGTGGCGGTTGCTTCTAATCCGGCTCCCTATTTTGCTGCTTTAGGGTTGGTTGTAGCGGCGGGTGTTGGTTGTGGGGTGCTGGTAGGGCATGGTGGGTCTTTTTTATCTTTAATGTTGTTTTTGATTTATTTGGGGGGAATGCTGGTAGTGTTTGCTTATTCGGCAGCATTAGCTGCTGAGCCTTTTCCTGAAAGCTGGGGGGATCGTTCAGTAATTGGTTATGTTTTAATTTATTTGTTAGTGGTAGGGGTGGCGGCATGATTTTGTTGAGAGGGTTGATATGAAGGGTCTTGAGGGGTTGTAGATAATAAAGAGTTTTTTATGGTGCGGGGAGATGCTGGTGGGGTTGCACTAATTTATTCTTTTGGTGGGGGAATACTAATTGTATCTGGTTGGGTTTTGTTATTAACTCTTTTTGTAGTACTTGAGTTAACTCGGGGACTTAGTCGTGGAGCACTTCGTGCTGTTTAAAGAGTGAGGAGAAGGAGGGCTAGAATTGTTGTTAGGAGAAATATAGTAAGGTAGGTTTTAATTATTCCTCGCTGGAGGTTGCTTGTAATTGTGGCAATTTTGGTTTGTGTGGAAGAGAGTCCTTTGGGTCCTGTAGCTTCAAATCATGTTTGGTCTACTAGCTGGGTGGCAATTGCTTGTCCAAGAGTTAGGTTAAGTTTTGGTATTAGTCGATGTACAACTCCTGGAAAGTATCCTAGTATGTTTGAGAAATTGTGTAGAGGCAGGATTGGGGTGGTTTTGAATTGCTTTGATGTTAATATTGTTAATTCAATAGCTACAAGAAAACCAATGACTGTTACTGTTAGGGCGGCTAGTTTAAGGGAGGGGTGTATGGTTATGATTGGGGTTTTTGAAGGAAGGAAGTTAGAGGTAATTAGAAGGCCTGCAATAATGCTGCCTCAAGCCAGTCGTTTGATGGGGTTAATAACGGCTGGGTTGTTTTCATTGATAGGGGAGAGGGGAAGGAAGCGAGGGGTTCCTATGGTTACAAAAAAGATAACTCGGAAGCTGTAAACTGCGGTAAAAGATGTAGCAATAAGTGTTAGGATTAGGGCTCAGGCATTTAGATGTGAGGTGTTAAGGGCTTCGATGATGGCATCTTTTGAAAAAAACCCTGCTAGGAAGGGGGTTCCTGTAAGTGCTAGGCTGCCGATGGTTAAGCAAGAAGAGGTGAAAGGCATAAGTTTATGTAGGCCTCCTATTTTTCGGATGTCTTGTTCGTCGTTTAGGCTATGAATAATAGAGCCGGAGCAGAGGAAGAGCATGGCTTTGAAAAAGGCGTGTGTGCAAATATGTAAGAAGGCTAGTTGGGGTTGGTTTAATCCAATGGTAACTATTATAAGTCCTAGTTGGCTGGATGTAGAAAAAGCAACAATTTTTTTGATGTCATTTTGGGTGAGGGCACAGGTAGCTGTAAATAAGGTGGTTAGTGCTCCTAAGCATAGGCAGGCGGTGAGGGCTAGTTGATTATTTTCTATTAGAGGATGTAGGCGAATTAGTAAAAAAATGCCTGCTACTACTATTGTGCTTGAATGTAGTAGGGCAGAAACTGGTGTTGGGCCTTCTATTGCGGAGGGTAGTCACGGGTGGAGACCAAATTGGGCTGATTTTCCTGTGGCGGCGAGGATAAGTCCTAGAAGGGGAAGAGTTAGGTCTAGATCTTTGGATATTATAAAGATTTGTTGAATTTCTCAGGAGTTGAGGTTCGTTGCTATTCATGCTATACTAAGAATTAGGCCAATATCCCCAACTCGATTATATAGGACCGCTTGAAGGGCTGCAGTGTTAGCATCTGCTCGACCATATCATCATCCAATAAGGAGGAAAGATATAATTCCAACTCCTTCTCAGCCAATAAAAAGTTGAAATATATTGTTGGCGGTTACTAAAATAATTATGGCTACAAGGAAGAGTAATAGATATTTAAAAAATCGGTTTATGAAGGGGTCTGAGTGTATGTACCAGGATGCAAATTCCAAGATGGACCATGTAACAAATAATGCGATGGGGGTGAAGATAAGGGAGTAGTGGTCAAATTTGAAGCTAACATTAATGTCGAAATTTATTGTGTTTATTCAGTGTCAGTTGGTTACAATGCTTTCTGTTCCTTGGTCTAGAAAAATTAGAAGAGGGATTAGACTAATAAAAAATGCGCTGCTTACGGCTGTTTTTACATGGGTTAGGGCCCACTCTGGTTTTTGGGGTTTTGGGCTAAGGGTTATAATTAGGGGATATACTAGTAGGATAATAGTTAAAATGAGGGAAGATGATAAAATAAGGGGTGCAGGGTACATAGCTGCTACTTGGATTTGCACCAAGAGTTTTTGGTTCCTAAGACCAATGGATGAGCTGTTATCCTTTAGAAGCACGAGTGAGCTGCAGATTTTAACTGCAGGAGCAGGAATTAGCAGTTCCTATTGCCTCATGGCCACTCTCGGTGAATAAGGGGACTTTAACCCCTATCTTTAGAACCACAATCTAGTGTTTTGCTTAAACTATATTTACAGTAGCATCATCCTCATATTAGTTCTGGTTTTGTGATTAGTAGCAGTACTGGGATCAGGTGTAGGGCCATAAGTAGATGTTCTCGGGTGTGGAAGGGTTGAAGGCCTATAATGTGTACAGGGGTGGGTCCTCGTTGTGTTATTAGAAAAAGGTATAGGGAGTAAGCAGCTGTAATAAGGGTACCGACTCCTGTTAAGGCTAGGGTTCAGGGGGATCAGTTAAATATGGCTGTAATAATTAGAAGTTCTCCTATTAGGTTGGGGAGGGGTGGAAGGGCTAAGTTGGCCAGATTAGCGGTAAATCATCATATAGCGGTAAGGGGAAAAATTATTTGGAGGCCTCGAGCTAGTACTATTGTTCGGCTGTGCGTTCGTTCATAGGTTGTATTGGCAAGACAAAAGAGGGCTGATGATACTAGGCCGTGGGCAATTATTAAAATAATTGCTCCTGTGAAGCCTCATGGTGTCTGAATTAGGATGCCTCCGGCGACAAGACCTATGTGACTAACTGAAGAGTAGGCAATTAGGGATTTTAGGTCGGTTTGTCGTAAGCAGATGGAACCGGTTATAATAATACCTCAGAGAGCTAAAATAATGAAAGGGTAGGCTATATCTTTGGTGAGGGGGTCTAAAATTACTATTATTCGTATTATACCATAGCCTCCAAGTTTTAGTAGAATGGCAGCTAGTACTATTGACCCTGCTACAGGGGCTTCTACGTGCGCTTTAGGGAGTCAGAGGTGAACACCATATAGGGGTATTTTTACTAGGAAAGCAACTAGGCAGCCTGCTCATCAGATTTTATCACCTCATGAGTGTAGTATTAGGGGCTGAGAATATTGAAGAATAAGTATGGAGAGGGAGCCGGTGTTTTGTTGGAGAAGAAGAAGGGCTACCAATAGAGGAAGGGATCCTGCAAGGGTATAAAATAAGAAATAAGTGCCTGCGTTAAGGCGTTCGGTTTGGTTTCCTCAGCGGGTAATGATAATTAGAGTAGGAATAAGAGTGGCTTCAAATATAATATAAAATATTAGGATTTCAGTTGCGCCGAATGCTATAATTAAGAAGGTTTGGAGGGAGGCTAAGAGGGTAATATATATTCGTTGGCGGGCAAGGGGTTCTGGACTAATATGGTTTTGACTAGCTAAAATTATAAGAGGGAGAAGTCAGCAGGTGAGGACGAGCAGTGGTGTAGAGAGGGGGTCTGTTCCTATATAAAAATTAGAAGAGGTTCAGCCTGTTTCTGAGTTTCATTTTAGTCAAATTAGACTGGTGAGGGCGATGAGGAGACTTTGGGCTGTTGTGGTTGTTCAAAGTCATTTGGGGGATGATAGTCAAATTGTTGGAAAGAGCATAATTGTTGGGATGAGAATTTTTAGCATTGTAGTAGGTTGAGGTTTTGGAGGCGGTCTGATCCGTGGGTTCGTGTTGTGGCGACCAGTAGGGCTAAGCCTGCACTAGCTTCACAGGCTGAGAAAGCAAGGAGAAGCATAGGGGCTACGGAGAAGGCTGTTGCTTCAAGTTGGAGGGCTCATAGGGCTAAAGCAATAAATAGGGATAATATTATACCTTCCAGGCATAGTAGGGCTGATAGGAGGTGTGTTCGGTGGAAGGCCAAGCCCATGAGTCCTAGTATAAATGCTGAAGTAAAGCTAAAGTGTACTGGTGTCATAAGGGGGTTATGGACTTAAACCATAATTTTCTGAGCCGAAATCAGAGGTCTTGTTTTGGACTAACTCCCTATTCTGCCCATTCTAGGCCTCCTTGAATTCATTCATAAACTAGTCCGAGGGTGAGAAGAATAAGAATAGCTGCAGCTCAGAAGAGGGTGTAGGTTGGGTTGAATAATTGGTTTCCTCAAGGTAGGGGTAATAGTAAGGCAATTTCTAGATCAAATAAGAGGAAGAGGATGGCGACGAGAAAAAATCGTAGGGAAAAGGGGAGGCGTGCGGATCCAAGGGGGTCAAAGCCGCATTCATATGGGGAGAGTTTTTCTGCGTCTGGGTTTATTTGGGGAATTCAAAATGATACTAGGGCTAGTAAGAGTGAGAGGGCTGTTGTAATAAGTAGAATTGTTGTAACTAAATTCATTATCTCTCCTTGGATTTTAACCAAGACTAAATGATTGGAAGTCACTTGTACTAAACTTTAATACTAGGGAGATTATGAGCCTCATCAGTAGATGGAGACGTATAGGAATAGTCAGACACAACGTCTACAAAATGTCAGTATCAGGCAGCCGCTTCAAATCCGAAATGGTGTCCTGAGGTAAAGTGATATTGGATTTGTCGTAGTAGGCAGATGGCTAGGAATGTTGAGCCAATAATGACGTGAAGTCCGTGGAAGCCTGTGGCTACAAAGAAGGTTGAGCCGTAAACGCCGTCGGCAATAGTAAAGGGTGCTTCGTAATATTCTATTGCTTGTAGGGCTGTAAAATAAAAACCTAAAAGAATTGTTAGGGTTAGTGCTTGGATGGCTTGTTTGCGTTCTCCTTCTATTAGGCTATGGTGGGCTCAAGTAACGGTAACACCGGAGGCTAGTAGTACAGCAGTATTTAAGAGAGGTACTTCGAAGGGGTCGAGGGGAGTAATTCCTGTAGGGGGTCAGCATCCGCCTAGCTCTGGTGTGGGGGCAAGACTTGAGTGGTAGAAAGCTCAAAAGAATCCTAGGAAGAAAAAAACTTCTGAGGTAATAAATAGAATTATGCCATAGCGTAGGCCTTTTTGGACGGGAGGGGTGTGGTGGCCTTGGAAGGTTCCTTCTCGGATGACATCTCGTCATCATTGATATATTGTAAGTAGAAGAAGAATGAGACCTAGTGTTATGAGGGTTGTTGAGTGGAAGTGAAATCAAACTGCAAGGCCTGATGTTATTAGGAGAGCAGCTACTGCGCCTGTAAGGGGCCAGGGACTTGGGTCAACCATGTGGTATGCGTGTGCTTGGTGGGCCATTAGACGTTTTCTTGTAGATAAAGGCTTAATAGTAGAACAAACACGTAGGCTTGAATTATTGCTACTGCAACTTCTAGTAGTGTAAGAAGGAAAAGGACTGTAGCAGTTAGGAGGGCTACTGTTGTTATTATGGGTAGAAGTACGAAAGCTGCTGTTGCAATAAGTTGAATAAGGAGATGGCCGGCTGTAAGATTGGCTGTTAGTCGAACTCCTAGTGCTAAGGGTCGAATAAATAGGCTAATTGTTTCGATAATAATTAGTACTGGAATTAGTGGTACAGGAGTTCCTTCTGGCAGTAGATGTCCTAGGGCTGCGGTTGGTTGATTTCGTATTCCAATAATTACTGTGGCTAGTCAAAAGGGTACGGCTAGTCCTATGTTAAGAGATAGTTGTGTTGTAGGTGTAAAAGTGTAGGGAAGAAGCCCTAACATATTAAGAGAAAGGAGGAAAATTATTAGGGAGGTTAAGATTAAGGCTCATTTGTGTCCTCCTGGGTTTAGAGGAAGAAGTAGCTGTTGTGTAAAGCGGTTAATAAATCAGCTTTGAAGGGTAATAAGGCGATTGTTAAGTCATCGGGTTGATGGAGAGGGGTAGAGAACTCATGGCAGAGTAAGGGCAAGGGCAATTAGGGGAATGCCCAGATATGTGGGGCTTATAAATTGATCAAAAAAGTTTAGTGCCATGGTCAGTTTCAGGGTTCAGTTTTTGGTTTTTCAGTGCTAAGTGCAGTTGGTTCATTTGTAAAGGTGTGTTTTAAGACTTTTGATGGAATAATTGTTAGGAAGACTAATCAGGAAAATAGGAGGATGGCGAACCAAGGGGCGGGGTTTAATTGGGGCATGTCACTAGGGGTGGTTGGGGATCACCAATCTTTAGCTTAAAAGGCTAACGCTAGGCCCGGTTTAGCTTCCTAGTGAGGCGTCTTCAAGCATTAGGGATGATCAGTTTTCGAAATGTTCTAGAGGAACGGCTTCTACTACAATTGGTATAAAACTGTGGTTGGCTCCACAGATTTCTGAGCACTGTCCATAGAACACTCCAGGGCGGGAAGCAATAAAGGCGGTTTGATTTAGACGACCGGGTACAGCGTCTATTTTAATGCCTAGGGCTGGGACAGCTCAAGAGTGGAGAACGTCTTCAGCGGATACTAACACTCGAATGGGGGATTCTATTGGAACAACTATGCGGTGGTCTGTTTCGAGTAGTCGGAATTGTCCAGGGGTTAGGTCTTGTGTTGGAATTATGTATGAGTCAAAGCTAAGGTCTTCATAGTCGGTATATTCATAGCTTCAGTATCATTGGTGGCCCATAGCTTTAACTGTTAAATGTGGGTCATTAATTTCGTCTATTAAGTAGAGAATTCGTAGGGAGGGGAGTGCAATAAGAATAAGAATTACTGCTGGCAGGATAGTTCAGATAATTTCAATTTCTTGTGAATCTAAAATATATTTGTTTGTTAATTTGGTGGAGACCATTGCAACAATGATATATAAGACTAGAGTGCTGATTAGGAAAACGATCATTAATGCATGGTCGTGAAAGTGAAGGAGTTCTTCTATTACAGGTGAGGCCGCGTCTTGGAATCCTAATTGTGAGGGATGTGCCATTAAGCTATGAAGCTTAAGATACGCAGGATTTTAACCTGCAATTTTGCCTTGACAAGGCAGTGTAATGTCCGTTTTACTAGTACCTTATAAAAAGAAAGTGACAGAGTGGTTATGTGGCTGGCTTGAAACTAGTTTATGGGGGTTCGATTCCTTCCTTTCTCGTTATGCTTGAACTTGTACAAATGCGGGCTCTTCAAATGTATGATAGGGAGGAGGGCATCCGTGCAGTCATTCTGGATTTGTAGAAGTTAATTCGACAGATAATACTTCTCGTTTAGCGGCGAAAGCTTCTCATAAAATAAATAGAAATATGATGACAGCAATTAGGGAAATTAGAGAGCCGATAGAGGAGACTGTGTTTCAGAGGGTGTAGGCATCTGGGTAGTCAGAATATCGGCGTGGCATTCCAGCAAGGCCTAGGAAGTGTTGTGGGAAGAAGGTTAGGTTTACGCCTAAGAACATAACTCCGAAGTGGATTTTTGTTCAAGTACTATGGAGAGTATATCCTGAAAATAGTGGGAATCAGTGAACAAAGGCTCCTATAATAGCAAAGACGGCTCCCATGGATAGGACGTAGTGGAAGTGGGCAACTACATAATATGTGTCGTGGAGCACAATGTCAATAGATGAATTGGCTAATACAATTCCTGTGAGTCCTCCAACTGTGAAAAGGAAGATGAAGCCTAGGGCTCAAAGTAGTGGGGTTTCTCATTTAATTGAACCTCCATGAAGTGTAGCTAGTCAGCTAAACACTTTAACTCCAGTTGGAATTGCGATGATCATTGTTGCGGAGGTGAAGTATGCTCGGGTGTCTACATCTATTCCGACTGTAAACATGTGATGGGCTCATACAATAAAGCCTAAAAGGCCAATGGCCATTATTGCTCAGACCATTCCTATATAGCCGAATGGTTCTTTTTTGCCTGCATAATATGCTACAATGTGGGAAATTATTCCGAATCCTGGTAAGATTAAAATATATACTTCGGGGTGACCAAAGAATCAGAAAAGGTGTTGATAGAGGATTGGGTCACCTCCCCCTGCAGGGTCAAAGAATGTAGTGTTAATATTTCGGTCTGTTAATAGTATGGTAATTCCGGCAGCTAGGACTGGTAGTGAAAGAAGGAGAAGGACGGCCGTAATTAGAATAGCTCATACAAATAGAGGGGTTTGATACTGTGAAATTGCGGGGGGTTTTATATTAATAATGGTTGTAATAAAATTAATTGCGCCAAGAATAGAGGATACCCCTGCCAGGTGAAGAGAAAAGATGGCTAGATCTACAGAGGCTCCTGCGTGAGCAAGGTTGCCGGCAAGAGGAGGATATACGGTTCAACCAGTGCCTACTCCAGCTTCAACCCCTGATGAAGAAAGTAGGAGAAGAAAGGAGGGGGGTAGGAGTCAGAAGCTCATATTGTTTATTCGGGGAAATGCTATATCGGGGGCTCCGATTATTAGGGGGACAAGTCAGTTCCCGAAACCTCCAATCATAATTGGTATTACTATAAAGAAAATTATTACAAAGGCGTGTGCAGTAACGATAACATTATAAATCTGGTCGTCCCCTAATAGGGCTCCGGGTTGACAGAGCTCTGCTCGGATTAGAAGGCTAAGGGCTGTACCAACTATACCGGCTCAGGCACCAAATACTAGGTAGAGGGTGCCAATGTCTTTGTGGTTGGTGGAGAAGAATCAGCGCGTGATTGCCAC